AAATGGAAAATCCATTCGGGGAATTTCCGATACAAGGATTCAATTAGTTCGGACTTGTTTAGTCTTGAATTGGGATCAAGACAAAAAAAGTTCGTCTATTGAAGAGGCCCTCGCTTCCTTTGTTGAAGTAAGTACAAATGGTTTGATTGAGTATTTCCTCAGAATTGACTTAGTGAAATCTCATACTTCGTATATAAGAAAAAGGAAGGACCCATCCGGCTCAGGATTGATCTCGGATAATGAATCGGATCGGATCAATATAAATCCATTTTATTCTATTCATTCCAAGGCAAAAATTCAACAATCACTTAGTCAAAATCACGGAACTATTCGTATGTTGTTGAATAGAAATAAGGAGTGCCAATCTTTGATAATTTTGTCATCATCTAATTGTTTTCAAACGAGATCATTCAACAACGTAAAATATCACAATGAGATAAAAAAAGGAATTAATAAATTTAAAAAAGATCCTATAATTCCAATTCAGAATTCGTTAGGCCCTTTAGGCATAGCCCTTCCAATTTCAAATTTTTATTCATTTTACCGTTTAATAACTCATAATCAGATCTCAATAACTAAAAATTTAAAAAATTTGCAACTTGACAAATTAAAGGAAACTTTTCAAGTAATTAAATATTATTTAATGGACGAAAACGAAAAAATTTATAAACCCGATCTATACAATAACATCGTTTTAAACCCATTCCATTTGAATTGGTATTTTCTCAATCATAATTCTTGTGAAAAAACGTTTACAATAATTAGTCTTGGGCAATTTATTTGTGAAAATATCTGTATAGCTCAAACGAAAAATGGACCACACCTAAAACTAAAATCGGGTCAAGTTCTAACTGTTCAAATGGATTCTGTAATAATCAGATCGGCTAACCCTTATTTGGCGACTCCTGGAGCAACTATTCATGGCCATTATGGAGAAATCCTTTTTGAAGGAGATATATTGGTTACATTTATATATGAAAAATCGAGATCCGGTGATATAACACAGGGTCTTCCAAAAGTGGAACAGATATTAGAAGTACGTTCAATTGATTCAATATCGATGAACCTAGAAAAGAGAATTGATGCTTGGAACGAGTGTATAACAAGAATTCTCGGCATTCCTTGGGGATTCTTGATTGGTGCTGAGCTAACTATAGCGCAAAGTCGTATTTCTTTGGTTAATAAAATACAAAAGGTTTATCGATCCCAGGGAGTACACATCCATAATAGACATATAGAAATTATTGTGCGTCAAATAACATCAAAAGTCTTGGTTTCAGAAGATGGAATGTCTAATGTATTTTTGCCTGGCGAACTAATTGGATTATTGCGGGCCGAACGAACAGGGCGCGCCTTGGAAGAAGCTATTTGTTACCGAGCTCTATTATTGGGAATAACAAAAACATCTCTGAATACTCAAAGTTTCATATCCGAAGCGAGTTTTCAAGAAACTGCCAGAGTTTTAGCAAAAGCCGCTCTTCGGGGTCGTATCGATTGGTTGAAAGGTCTGAAAGAGAATGTTGTTTTAGGGGGAATGATACCCGTTGGTACCGGATTCAAAAGAATAATGCACCGTTCACGGTCAAGGCAACATAACAAGATTACCTTGGAAAAACAAAATAATTTTTTCGAGGTAGAAATTCGAAATATTTTGTTCCATCACAGAAAATTATTTGATTTTTTCATTTCAAAGAATTTATGTGATACATCAGAAATCTAGTATTTAATGATTCCTAAAAGCAGATTAGATTCATCCCTTTAAATGCAGTCATTTGATTTGGTAATTTGGTAATAAAGTATAATAAAAATAATAAATAATAATAATAAATAGAAGACAAATGAATGGCCTGATTATGTATTAACGGCCAATCTTCGATAAAAGAGAAGGTTCCATCGGAACAATTTTTTATTTCTATTTCAGAATACCAGGTCTCTTTTTTTTTTCAATTTTTTTTTTTTTAAGTGTGGGGATAAATGACAAAAAGATATTGGAACATAACTTTTGAAGAGATGATGGAAGCAGGAGTTCATTTTGGCCATGGTACGAGGAAATGGAATCCTCGAATGGCCCCTTATATATCCGCAAAGCGTAAGGGTATTCATATTATAAATCTTACTCGAACTGCTCGTTTTTTATCAGAAGCTTGTGATTTGGTTTTTGATGCTGCAAGCAGAGGAAAACAATTCTTAATTGTTGGTACAAAAAAAAAAGCAGCCGATTTAGTAAAAGGGGCTGCACTAAGAGCTCGATGTCATTATGTTAATAAAAAATGGCTCGGCGGTATGTTAACGAATTGGCATACTACAGAAACGAGACTTCGTAAGTTCAGGGACTTGAGAACGGAGCAAAGGACAGGTAAACTCAACAGTCTTCCAAAAAGAGATGCCGCTATGTTGAAGAGACAATTATCTCACTTGGAAACATATCTGGGCGGGATTAAATATATGTCGAGGTTACCCGATATTGTAATAATCGTTGATCAGCAAGAAGAATATAAGGCTCTTCGAGAATGTATGACTTTGGGAATTCCAACGATTTGTTTAATCGATACAAATTGTGACCCGGATCTCGCAGATATTTCGATTCCAGCTAATGATGATGCTATAGCTTCAATCCGATTAATTCTTAACAAATTAGTATTTGCAATTTGTGAGGGTCATTCTAGCTATATACGAAATTATTGATTAATAATAAGATAAAGAAATTGTTTGATTTGGTTGGGGGGATTCATAGATTTTTGGAATCGTTTATTATACAATTAGAAAATTGTGTAAAAAGATAAACAAAACAAACAGAAATATTATGTGATTAGAGTAGGTATTCAAAATCGAAAATGAAAGTAGATTAAGTAAAAAAGGAAATGGTTGAATCAAAATAATTCCCTTTCAAGTTATATTTTTTTTCTTTTAGAGGGCCGGGCAATATGAATGTTCTATTATGTTCCATCAACACATTAAACGGATTGTACGATATATCGGCTGTGGAAGTAGGTCAACATCTCTATTGGCAAATAGGAGATTTCCAAGTGCATGCCCAAGTACTTATTACCTCTTGGGTTGTAATGGCTATCTTATTAGTTTCTACCATTCTAGTTGTTCGAAATCCGCAAACTATTCCCACTTCCGGTCAGAATTTCTTTGAATATGTCCTTGAATTCATTCGAGACGTGAGCAAAACTCAGATTGGAGAAGAATATGGTCCGTGGGTTCCATTTATTGGAACTCTGTTTCTATTTATTTTTGTTTCGAATTGGTCAGGGGCTCTTTTGCCTTGGAAAATTATAAAGTTACCTCATGGAGAGTTAGCAGCACCCACAAATGATATAAATACTACTGTTGCACTAGCTTTACTTACGTCAGTAGCATATTTCTATGCGGGTATTTCAAAAAAAGGATTGGCTTATTTTGGTAAATACATCCAACCAACTCCAATCCTTTTACCGATTAACATCTTAGAAGATTTCACAAAACCCTTATCACTTAGTTTTCGACTTTTCGGAAATATATTAGCTGATGAATTAGTAGTTGTTGTTCTTGTTTCGTTAGTACCTTTAGTAGTTCCTATACCTGTTATGTTCCTGGGATTATTTACAAGCGGTATTCAAGCTCTTATTTTTGCTACTTTAGCTGCGGCTTATATAGGTGAATCCATGGAAGGTCATCATTGAATAGTTATCAAAATAGTCTTTTTTTTAGTTTAGCCCGCCACAAAGTATGTGCGGCTCACTCACGATAATCTACTTAGGGAACATATCCAAAAAAAAAAAGAAAATTTTTAATAATAATAAAAGGATTATCCACCCCCTCAAAAAAAGAAAGATGCAATAAGAATAAAGTTTAAATAAATAAAGTATACGATTTAGTGTAATATAATAATAAAATAATAATAAAATCGAAAAAATTACCAGGGAATTGTAGTAAAAATAGGAAAGAAATCTATCTAAAAGATCTTTTTCCTATTTTTCCTAAAAATACTCTTTGTTTTTGTTTGACCTATTTGTATTTTACTCCAATGAAGATTCTTTTTTTTTCATTCAATTCGAACATATTAAATAGTTTTATTCGGTTATTTAATATTATTATTAGATTCGAAAAAATATTCATTCTTAGAGTATTAGATTTGAATAGATTAGTATAATCTAATCGCTATAAGACAACTCTTTCTTTTTTTGGAGGTTTCAAAGAATGATTCTCGAATACGATTGAATCTAAGACACAACCAATTGGTTTACGGTATGGAAGAAACACATGTATATGTCATATTAGATATTCACTAGTTATATATGACTATAGATCTAAATTTGTCCTGGTACTACTCTCAATTTATATGCGGATGCGAAAAAGGAAGCTCTTCTGTTTCATCTGTTGTAATTGTGAATTGAATATTGAATGACTAAAAAAATTAAATCAAGAAAAAGAAAGAATGGATTTAAGATAAGAACAAAATTTGTATGTATTCACAAAAAACGACATGGGTAGAAACAAAAAAAATATCGAAGTAATTCGAATAGTTCAATAAAGATTATTATTTCAGTTTGAAATTTTGAATTAAACTTCGACTAGAAAAAGATAAATATTAAGAATAAAATAATTAAGTCATAATTTCTTGGTTGATTATATCATTAACTATTTCTTTTCTTTATTTTATTTGGGATAGGAGGAACTTCTCATGAATCCACTGATTTCTGCCGCTTCTGTTATTGCTGCTGGGTTGGCCGTTGGGCTTGCTTCTATTGGACCTGGAGTTGGTCAAGGCACAGCTGCAGGACAAGCTGTAGAAGGGATTGCGCGACAACCGGAAGCAGAGGGAAAAATCCGGGGTACTTTATTACTTAGTCTGGCTTTTATGGAAGCTTTAACTATTTATGGGCTGGTTGTAGCATTAGCTCTTTTATTTGCGAACCCCTTTGTTTAATCTTAAACAAAACAAGAACACAAGGGAAGGACGGATTTAAGGGTGAGGGATTAATATAAGGATTCGCCTTCTTACTTCCCCTTTT